GGATACTTTGTAATCCAGCCATTACTTAGCAATTACTTACTGTTAGTTCTCTATAATTGAATTAAAATTGAATTGAAATTAAACTCGGCCCAATCTTTTACTAAAAAGATTGAGCCGAATACAATACAATAAAAGGATCCTATTGTTATAGATCTATCGATTTTTGATATATCTATATAATATTTATCTAGATATATAAGATCCTAAATTCAAAAAGATAAGACGAAATAACTTAACGCTTTTTTATTGTTGTGTTGGATCCACAATTAATCCTCCGGATCTTTAGGATTGGTGTATTCTTATACTTAATAATTAAATTAAAATTTACCCTTATACTTGTAATGGAATTAATTAATGTAAATTAATATAATTAGTATTTTTTTTTTATTATAGTATAGCCTGATCTTGTATTTTTGGATCATGGATCGTGCCAAGCAGCCTTTTCTACCCATCCTGTATATTGTCCTTTTCGTTCGGTAACTGATTAGATTAGTAGACGGGATTTTACAAAAAAGGTTTATTCATAGCATTAGGAGAAACGGCTTTTTTTCAATACCCCTTCGTTATTAGTTAATAACCCTATCGATTGGATTTATATGTTTATTCTGATCGGAATATTATATTAAAATGATTTTTATCGAATGACTATTCATCTATTGTATTTTCATGTAAATTAGGGGCAAGAAAGTTCTATGGAAAAATGGTGGTTTGGTTCGCTCTTGTTTAGCGGGGAGTTAGAATACGGGTGTAGGCTAAATAAATCAATGGCCGGTTTTGGTCCTTTTGAAAATACCAGTGTAAGTGAAGATCAAATTATAGATGATATGGATAAAGACGTGTCTAATTGTAGTGACAGTGACAAGTCTAATTACAGTAATGTTGATCATTTAGTCGGCGGCGGATCCATTCGGAATTTAATATCGGATGAGACTTTTTTCGTTATGGATAGTAATAGGGACGGTTATTCCATATATTTTGATATTGAAAATAAAAATTTTGAGATTGACACCGACCATTCTTTTCTAAGTGAACTAAAAAGTTCATTTTATCAGACTTCGAGTTATATGAATAATGCAACTAAAAGTGACGATAATCGCCACGACTGTTACCCGTATGATACTAATTCTGATTATAATTGGAATAATCACATTACTAGTTGCATTGACAGTTATCTTCGTTCTCAAATTTGTATTGATAGTTATATTTTAAGCAATAGTGACAATTACAGTGATAGTTACATTTATAGTTACATTTGTGGCGAAAACAGAAATAGTAATAAAAGCGGGAATTCCAGTATCAAACCTAGCAAAGATGGTAGTGATTTAACTATAAGATCTAATAATTTAAATGTAACTCAAAAATACAGGCATTTGTGGATTCAATGCGAAAATTGTTATGGATTAAATTATAAGAAATTTTTAAAATCCAAAATGAATATTTGTGAACAGTGTGGATGTCATTTGAAAATGAGTAGTTTCGATAGAATCGAACTTTTGATTGATCCGGGTACTTGGGATCCTATGAATGAAGACATGGTCTCTCTGGATCCCATTGAATTTCATTCAGAAGAGGAACCTTATAAAGATCGTATTGATTCTTATCAAAAAAATACAGGATTAACTGAGGCTGTTCAAACAGGCACAGGTCAATTAAATGGCATTCCCGTAGCAATCGGGGTTATGGATTTTCAGTTTATGGGGGGTAGTATGGGATCCGTAGTAGGTGAAAAAATAACACGTTTGGCTGAGTATGCTACCAATAAACTTTTACCTCTTATTCTAGTGTGTGCTTCCGGAGGAGCCCGCATGCAAGAAGGAAGTTTGAGCTTGATGCAAATGGCTAAAATATCTTCTGCTTTATACGATTATCAATCAAATAAAAAGTTATTTTATGTCGCAGTCCTTACATCCCCTACCACAGGGGGGGTGACGGCTAGTTTTGGTATGTTGGGAGATATCATTATTGCTGAACCCAACGCTTACATTGCATTTGCGGGTAAAAGAGTAATTGAACAAACATTGAATAAGACAGTACCCGAGGATTCACAAGTGGCTGAATATTTATTCCATAAGGGCTTATTCGATCTAATCGTACCACGTAATCTTTTAAAGGATGTTCTGAGTGAATTATTTCGGCTACACGCCTTCTTTCCTTTGGATCAAACTTAGATTAAGTAGAGCTGTAGGGTAGAGTTTTAATTTCTTTTTTATTTATTAATTTAATAAATAAATTTATTGAAAATTATTAAATTATAAGACAAGAGCACGAAAATAACTAATAATATGAATAATAAAAAAGTGTATTATCATACATATATTTCGTGTAGAAACGTGTAGAAGGGTGAATAAGTTCTTTTATTTACATATTTTTATAACTATTTATAAAATAAAAAATTATTAAAACATATACTTATATATATTCCTTATTTAGGTATATACTCACTTAGGTATACTTATAATAATATAAGTATTATAATTCTATTTATTATATTATATATGAATTATAAAATATCTTTATAACAATATAAGGTTAAAATAAAAATCTAAAACATAAAATAAAAATAACAGGTACAAATATTAAATCGAGGTACCCACTCCATGATAACTCTCAACAGCTTTCCCTCCATTTTTGTGCCTTTAGTGGGCTTAGTATTTCCGGCAATTGCAATGGTTTCTTTATTTCTTTATGTTCAAAAAAACAAGATTTTTTAGATACTATAGGCACAACTCTTATCCATTTTTTTTTTTTTTTCAAAACTTAATTTGATCATAACACCCCTATCTATTTAGTAGAATATGTTATAAATGGTATAACATGTGGCTTCTTTCGAGCATAAGCTCTTATGTAGGTGTAAACATGATATATGGGTAAATTAATTATAAGAATTTTCAAATGGGCAAATGGATCGGTAGCGGGGAGAATTTCGGAAATGAAAAGTCAATATATCTATATCTAGATATCTATAGGAAATAATATGAAAGAGATGTTATTATTTTAGTTTGGATCTAAGTAATTCGATGCATTTTTATAAAATAAAAGTTTCACATCATAGTAGTGCTAGTTGATGAGAGTTACTTCGGAAACAAAAAAAGTAAAATAAAAATTATTTTTGTTATTCTTCCAATTCCAATAAAATGCAACTAGGTCTAGTGAGAGTATGAGTTGGCGATCAGAACGTATATGGATAGAACTTATAGTGGGATCTCGAAAAATAAGCAATTTCGCTTGGGCCCTCATTCTTTTTTTAGGTTCATTAGGATTTGTATTGGTTGGAACCTCCAGTTATTTTGGTAGGAATTTTATATCTTTATTTCCTTCTCAGCAAATAAATTTTTTTCCACAAGGGATCGTGATGTCTTTCTATGGGATCGCGGGTCTCTTTATTAGCTCCTACTTGTGGTGCACAATTTTGTGGAATGTGGGTAGTGGTTATGATCGATTTGATATAAAAGAGGACATAGTGTGTATTTTTCGTTGGGGATTTCCTGGAAAAAACCGTCGCATATTCCTGAGATTCCTTATGAAAGATATTCAGTCCATCAGAATAGAAAATAAAGAGGGTCTTTTTGCTCGTCGGGTCCTTTATATGGAAATCAGAGGCCAGGGGGCCATTCCCTTGACGCGTACTGATGAGAATTTGACTCCACGAGAAATTGAGCAAAAAGCTGCTGAATTGGCCTATTTCTTGCGCGTACCAATTGAAGTTTTTTGAAAAAAAAAAAGTAATTGAAAAACGAATACTTTGCAAGAGGGAAAAAACTCAAGAAACACCTTTTTTTCTATACCATAGCTTAACGGAAGTTTGTTCTGAATGCCTATTCAAGCCAAAGTAAACGTATACGAATACGAAGCAACCCTAAAACGAAATTTTTTGTGTTCATAATTTTTTTTTTTGAAATATTTTATTTAATTTAATAGAGCGGGAGTTCTTTCGTCTCGAAATCCAGCTAATATTAATTTGAAGTGAGCTCTTTCTTATTCTATTTCTGTATTCTTTCTAGATTCAAGGACTAACCTAACCACTCTGCTGCATCACAAAGAAAAACCTCGAAATAGATTAATGGGTTCGACGGCTTGGGTTGGGATATAACTTATGCTTGATATAAATATTAGTATCATATAGAATCGACGCAGGGGTGAGTTCATTAAAATTTCACAAATTCACAGACGAAAAATGGCAAAAAAGAAAGTATTCATTTCCCTTCTATATCTTGCATTTATAGTATTTTTGCCTTGGTGGATCTCTCTTTCATTTAAAAAAAGTCTGGAATCTTGGATTACTAATTGGTGGAATATTAGGCAATCCGAAATTTTTTTTAATGATATTCAAGAAAAGATTATTCTAAAAAAATTCATAGACTTAGAGGAACTCCTTCGTTTGGAGGAAATGATAAAGGAATACCCAGAAACGCATTTACAAAAGCTTCGCGTCGAAATTTACAAAGAAACGACCCAATTGATCAAGATGCACAATGAGGATCGTATCCATACAATTTTACACTTCTCGACAAATATAATCTGTTTAGTTATTCTAAGTGGTTATTCTATTCTAGGTAATGAAGAGCTTATTATTCTTAACTCTTGGGTTCAAGAATTCCTATATAACTTAAGCGACACAATAAAGGCTTTTTTTATTCTTTTATTAACTGATTTATGTATAGGATTCCATTCTCCCCACGGTTGGGAATTAATGATTGGCTCTGTCTACAAAGATTTTGGGTTTGTTCATAATGATCAAATTATATCCGGTCTTGTTTCTACTTTTCCAGTCATTTTAGATACAATTTTTAAATATTGGATCTTTCGTTATTTAAATCGTGTATCTCCTTCACTTGTAGTGATTTATCATTCAATGAATGACTAAAAAATGATTGAACGGCCCAATTATAATATTTGTTACAAATATAATATTTATTACTTTGTACATAAACAAAACACTCAAAATTGTACCTAGTCTTTCTACCCAGTAAAGGGATTTCGCCAATATTTCAGAAAAATTA